TTTGAACCATCTCTATATTAACATAGTGGTAGAAAGAGTACCACGCTGCATCTAGACTTCAAAGAGTTTGCTTTAACCATATTAAAGGTCCTGCGTTATTGGTTGATAGAGAATCAAGGTAGGTTTTTTTTTTACCAATGAATTGAATCACGAAATGCTATGGTTCTTCCATAAAACATAAAATTTCTTAATTTATATTTAGTCCGAAGTAATTCGCGCAACCGTGCACCTTCTTTCCTAGTTAGAACGAAAAAGGTGCAGCTGGTTGGATCCCGCCCATTCTTGAAATAAACAACTCGCACACACTCCCTTGCCAAAAAAGATCAATACACCAAGTACTACACTTAGATTTATTAGATTTGTTGATAAAATATCGGTATTAAACCCGAAACTCCCGGCAGATGGCCAGTATCCCCAAGAAAGGAAAGAATCGGTTACATTTTTCATATCATCTCCTCGTATGGATAGACTAACTAGATCGACTCAAAAATTGACTAGAGTTATTTTTGTATCACTTCGCACCTCTTTTTTATTTAGTCCTTTCTTTTTCCTATTGTGAAATGGATTTTATTTATGTGAACTATCCCCCTGTTTCAAGACTTAGTTTTTCTTGGAGTAGGAACGGGAAGGATGAAAGCGAGGCGGGATACTAATTCCTCATCCGCAAATCCGACCTTCCCGTAGGTTATTTTGTCAACGACTACGTAATTCTAGGAATGAAATCTTGCTATAATTTGAAAAATCAAACGACAAGTCCAAGGCAATAAATATATTTATTTTCTATTAAAAATATTAAACTACACAAATATTAAACAAAAGGATTCGCAAACAAAAGGGCTAATGCTACAACCAGTCCATAAATTGTTAAAGCTTCCATAAAAGCTAGACTAAGCAATAGAGTACCCCGTATTTTGCCCTCCGCCTCAGGCTGTCTCGCGATACCCTCTACAGCTTGACCCGCGGCAGTCCCTTGACCAACCCCCGGTCCAATAGAAGCAAGTCCTACAGCCAACCCAGCAGCAATAACAGAAGCGGCAGAAATTAGTGGATTCATAATAAGTTCCTCGTACCAAAAAAAGAAATAGTTAATGATACAACCACCCAACGAATTATGACTTAATTATTACGTCGCTAGGATTCATCCAGTCGAAGTAACTAAGAACTTCTAGTTGAAATAATAGTATTAGTGAATCATCAGAACTACTTCGATATCTCCTTTTTCGTTTCTATCGGCAGAGTCTTTTGGAATCCATACGACTTTCGCTCTTCCGTTTCTTGGTTCCGAACTGCTATTTGAATTCTTCCATCTTTTTTTTTATTTCATCGGCTTTATTCATTCAATTCACAGTAACAAGGAAACGGAAAGTAAAGTACTTCTATTGCTGAAAATGATAGGAGTAGGTCAAAGGAATCTATCTTTAATTCATATATACCCAGTCAATATCTAATATCACATATACATGTCTTTCTTCCATAACGTAAACCAACTATTTATCTTCGATTTAGATTTAATAGGATAGGATTTGAGAATCAATTCTCCAAATATCTACAAGAGTTGACTTTTTTTTTAGTTACTCAAATTCCATATAACTACCTCCCTCCTTTGTTTTTTTTTTTTATTTATTTAATCACACGTCCTAGACATATACTCCAAGCATTCTTTTTCAAATTCTTTTTTAGTTGAATGTTCAACTAATTGAAATAATAGAATAATGGGGTATAATATAGAATATTCGTTTAGGGGGGGTATTCTAGTAAGTGGACGGAGGATAACTTTAGGAAAAAGATCTTTTTGATCTCTTTCCCTTTTTTACAACTCTCTAATATCTAATATCGTCATTTTTTTGGTTTTGCTATTCCTTTCTATCGTATATGACATAGTTGTATATTCCTTAAGTAAATTATCTTGAGCCAAACATCTATTGTTTTGAAAAAAAAAAACAAAAAGACTATTTCAATGATGGCCCTCCATGGATTCACCTATATAAGCCGCGGCTAGGGTTGCAAAAATAAGAGCTTGAATACCACTTGTAAATAATCCAAGGAACATAACAGGTATAGGAACCACTGGAGGGACTAAAGAAACAAGAACAACAACGACTAATTCATCAGCTAAGATATTCCCGAAAAGTCGAAAACTAAGGGATAAAGGTTTTGTGAAATCTTCTAAGATGTTAATCGGTAAAAGGATTGGAGTTGGTTGAATATACTTCCCGAAATACCTTAATCCTTTTTTTGTAAAACCCGCATAGAAATATGCCACTGACGTGAGTAAAGCCAAAGCAACAGTAGTATTTATATCATTCGTGGGTGCAGCTAACTCTCCATGAGGTAATTGTATGACTTTCCAAGGTAAAAGAGCTCCTGACCAATTAGAAACAAAAATAAATAGAAACATAGTTCCAATAAAAGGAACCCACGGACCATATTCTTCTCCAATTTGAGTTTTACTGATATCTCGAATAAATTCAAGAACATATTCGAAGAAATTTTGACTCCCACTCGGAATGGTTTGTGGGTTGCGAACAGCTATAGTGGCCGAACCTAATAAGATAGCAATTACAACCCAAGAAGTCATAAGTACTTGGCCGTGGACTTGGAAACTACCTATTTGCCAATAGAAATGTTGGCCTACTTCCACACCAGATACATCGTACAAGCCTTTTAGTGTTAGTGTGTTTACTAGAACATTCATATTACCCTCTGAAAAAATGGACCTTTAATTATTTTTATTTTAATTCAACCATCTCTTTGCCTACTTGAATCAGATATTTTGAATACCAACTAAGATTACTATTCTAAGCTTACTATTTTGAATACTAACTAATCACATAATATCGCGGTTATTTTTATAAAAATAGTAACCGACTCGAAAAATCTATGGGATTTTCGAAGTAAGTTATTTATCATATTATGTTTATCATATTATTAATCAAGGATTTCTTATATAGCTAAAATGCCCTTCACAAATTGCAAATACTAATTTGTTAAGAATTAATCGGATTGAAGATATAGCATCATCATTCGCTGGAATCGAGATATCTGCTAGATTGGGGTCACAATTTGTATCGATTAAACAAATTGTTGGAATTCCCAAAGCGATACATTCTCGTAGAGCTGTATATTCTTCGTGCTGATCGACGATGATTACAATATCGGGTAAACCTGTCATATATTTTATCCCGCCCAGATATGTTTGCAAACGAGATAATTGTCTTTTGAACACGGCTGCATCTTTTTTTGGAAGACGGCTAAGTCTCCCTGTTTTTTGTTCCATTCTCAAGTCCCTGAACTTATGAAGTCTCGTTTCTGTAGTAGACCAATTCGTTAACATACCGCCGAGCCATTTTTTATTAACATAATGACACCGAGCCCTTATTGCAGCCCATGCTACTGAATCAGCTGCTTTATTTTTGGTACCAACAATTAAGAATTGTTTTCCTCTACTTGCTGCCTCAAAAACCAAATCACAAGCTTCTGATAAAAAACGAGCAGTTCGAGTGAGATTTGTAATATGAATACCCTTACGCTTTGCAGAGATATAAGGTCTCATTTTAGGATTCCATTTCCTAGTACCATGACCAAAATGAACCCCTGCCCCCATCATCTGTTCTAAATTGATGTTCCAATATCTTCTTGTCATTTCTCCACACACCCCCCCCTTTATTTTTTAATTAAATTAAATGAATGCACCAAATCAAAGAAAGTAGTGAAAGGGCCCTTATTAGCAATCATGAAATCCGATAAATGATTGTTCTGGCATATCGTGGAAATTCTTTGAAGAGGGATAATCAAAGAATTTTCTGTGGTAAAACAAAATATCTCTCATTTCTCCATCAAATCGATTCTTTTTTTTGGTTTCCAAAAGAATCTTGTTATATTGTTTTGATTTTGAAGGATGCACGAATCCTTTGAATCCGGTCCCGCCAGGTATCATCCCCCCCAAAACAACGTTCTCTTTCAAACCTTTCAACCAATCGATACGCCCCCGTAGAGCTGCTTTTGCTAAAACTCGAGCAGTTTCTTGAAAACTCGCTTCCGATAGGAAGCTTTGAGTATTGAGAGATGCTCTTGTTATTCCCAATAAGATGGCTCGGTAATAAATCGTTTCTTCCAAAGCGCGTCCCATTCGTTCGGCTCGCAACAATCCAATTAGTTCTCCGGGTGAAAAAACGTTAGACATTCCGTCTTCTGAAACCAACACTTTTGATGTTATTTGACGTACAATAATCTCTACATGCCTATTATGAATCTGCACCCCTTGGGAGCGATAAACCTTTTGGATCTTATTAACCAAAGAAATACGACTTTGCACTATAGTTAGCTCAGCACCAACCAAGAATCCCCAAGGAATTCCAAGAATTCTTGTTATACATTCGTTCCAACCTTCAATCCTCTTTTCGAGATTTATCGATATTGAATCAATCGAACGCACTTCTAACACCTGTTCCACTTTTGGAAGACCCTGAGTTATATCACCTGATCTCGATTTTTCATATATAAACGTAACTAACGTATCTCCTTCATAAAAAATTTCCCCATAATGGCCATGAACAGTTGCTCCTGGGGTGGCCAAATAAGGCTTAGCTGATCGTATTACTACAGAGTCACCTTGAACAAATAGAACTTGACCGGATTTTAGTTGTGGTCTGTTTTTGTCTATACACACATTTTGACAAATAAACTGTCCAAGACTTATTATTGTAGAGGTCTCTTCGCAACAACTGTGACGGATAAAATACCAATTCAAATGGAATGGATTGAAAATAATGTTACTGGATGGATCGGTAGTATAAATTCTACCGCTTTCATCCATTGAATAATATTTAATTGCTTGAAAAGTCTGTTTTAATTTGTCAGGTTGCAAATAGGTCGTTAACAAGATCTGATTATGAGTTTTTAAATGGTAAAATAAATCAAAATTCTCAATTGAAGGGGCTGATCCTAAAGGTCCCAATGACTCCCGAATTTCAATTAGGGAATCCTTTTGAATGGATTCT